CTTTTTTTGCCACTGTAATTTTGAAAGTAAAAGTTGAAAGGACCCTCAAAAGTAAGTAAATAAATTCGAAACATATAAAATGCGGTTAATCCAGCTGTGAAAAAAGATATTGTTGCGAAAATCGGCGAATACAACCAAGTATCATTAAGAATTTCATCCTTGGACCAAAAACAAGCGAGAGGTGGAATACCACAAAGAGAAAGAGTACCTAATAAAAAAGCGGTTTTTGTAATCGGCACATGCTTTCTTAACCCACCCATAAGAACCATATTCTGGCTTTTATCGGGAAAATATCCAACAATAGCTTCCATTGAATGAATAATTGATCCGGATCCTAAAAACAACAAGGCTTTGGAATAGGCATGAGTAATCAAATGAAATAAAGCGGCTCGATAAGACCCCATACCGAGAGCTAACATCATATAACCCAATTGAGACATTGTAGAATAAGCTAAACCTCTCTTAATATCTTGTTGAGCAAGAGCTAAACTAGCTCCTAAAAATACTGTTATTATACCTATCAAAGATATTAGATTCATTGCGTATGGTATGACTATGAAAAGTGGAAGAAGCCGAGCTACAAGAAAAATTCCCGCCGCTACCATAGTAGCAGCATGGATAAGAGCCGAAATAGGAGTAGGCCCTTCCATGGCATCGGGTAACCATACATGAAGAGGGAATTGCGCGGATTTAGCAACCGGGCCGGCAAATAATAGAAATGCACACAAAGTAACAAATAAAAGGTTAACCTCATTATTATAAATCAAGTTATTCAATATTTCGAACAAATCCCGAAATTCGAAACTGCCCGTTAGCCAATAAAGACCTAAGATCCCTAATAATAATCCAAAATCCCCTACACGATTAGTTACAAATGCTTTTTGACAGGCGCCTGCCGCAATAGGTCGTGTGAACCAAAACCCTATTAATAGATAAGAGCACATTCCAACCAATTCCCAAAAAATATAAATTTGTATGAAATTCGAACTTGTAACTAATCCTAACATTGACGCATTGAAAAAACTCATATAAGCAAAAAATCTCAAATATCCTTGATCATGAGACATATAATTGTCACTATAAATAAGAACCAGAATTCCAACTGTAGTGATTAATATTGACATAATAGAAGTAAGTGGATCAATAAAGTATCCGAACTCGAAAGAAAAATCACTAGTAATGGTCCAAGTCCTTAGGGATTGATAGATCGAAGTTCTATCTATTTGCTCAATAGATAGATCGATCGAAAAAATCATAACTATACTTAACAATAAAATACTACTAAAAGCCCACATACGGCGAAGATGTTTTGTTGCGGTCGGAAAAAATAGAAGTCCCACCCCTATTAACATAGGGCCTGGAAGGGGAACTAAAGGTATGATCCAGGAATATTGATATGTATGTTCCATAAAATCAATAAAGTACTAATAATTTTTTTTTTTTATTCTTAATTCAGTGTTTCTGATTCGCCGGTTCTTATCTCTTTTAAATTTTAAAGGGATTAAAAAAAATTAAGGTTAAGGTATTAAAAATTTAAATAAAATTCTATTTTTCTATTCATAGTTATTTTGAATCTTTCCCAACAACTTCAAAAAAATGAAAAGTTAAAAGCAATCAAATGTTCTAACTAAGCTACTAGTCAAAAATAAAAATAAATAATTATTTTATACTTTATACTACGTAAGATTTTGAGGAAGATAGAGCAAATTCAAACTTTACTTATTATTCTCTAATTACACTAATTTATGTCCATAGATCAAGACGAAAGAATTACACAAAATTAAGTTTGATATAAATCATAGGCTGACCCCTATCGTTCCCCAATAAAATACGAATTAGTTTGTTTATTCTTTGGTTATTCAAAACCATTAACTAGTTCATCTCGGCACGTATTGATTGTCTACTATTATAATAAATATAATAAAAGACATTTAATTATAATAAATAATAAAAGACATTTAATAACCAATTACTAGACAAAAATGATTGGGTAGATAAAACCTGTTCGATGTATTTTTCATGGAAAAAGGTAGCATGCCAAAAATAGACAGAGATAAGGGCGGGAAGGCTTTTTCTTTTTTTATCAATTTCACCAATTCTATTTCTGTTATATGGCACAATCCGGCCTATAGATATCGATTTGAATAGGTATCTAAGGGTGCCGCCAATAACTCCGGAATACGAATTACTTTATTCTCCAATATTTAGGGAATCGAAATTGAAAAAATCCCTTATTCCATTTATTTATTTATTTATTTATTTATTTTTTTCTAATAAGATTTTATGCCATTTTTGCATATTTATATTTATTTATTTTTTTTCTAAAGGTAGTTGGTGTATAGAAAAAATAAACAGATAATGAAATGAACCGTAAAACTAAAAAATGATTTGTTTTAACAATAGATGTCTTTCACATCCAATTTGATCAATGAATAACCTTTTGAATGGCAGTTCCAAAAAAACGTACTTCTATATTAAAAAAACGTATTCGTAAAAATCTTTGGAAAAAGGGGGGGTACTGGGCAGCGTTGAAGGCTTTTTCGTTAGCGAAATCCCTTGCTACTGGGAATTCAAAAAGTTTTTTTTGTACAACAAATAAATAATAAAAGGTTGAAATAATCTGAATCCCCCGGACTCAAAAATGAGTTAATTGTGTTTCGAATTTATACTATTTATACTATAGAATTTAGAAAAATCGAAAAAAGTAAGTAAACATTCCCTTTTGTAATGTTTTGAACCAAGTGATTTGTCTACTGAATTCGAAAATAAAAAGAAATAAAAAAAAAAAAAGATTTTTTTTTATTTGAAAACGGAATCAAGACAAACTAGAAAGTTTCACCTTTCTTTTTATTTTACTATTTTTTTATTCCCAGGGTGGGGATTCTTATTTTCCCCATCACCCCACCATAAACAATAAGAATTTTTTTTTTCTATAATACGTCCAGCCCAATACCTAATTGATTTGATCAATCCTAGGACAAATTAATAGTGAAAAAAAACCTAACAATTACGACAACACAAACACAAAAGTTCTAAAAAATGAAAAAAAAAAGAAAGAAACCCTTTTTGAGTTGTTCCCTGGAGTGAAGTTAGAACTATTTAGTTACAGACGTTACAAGGTTCTAGTTTATCAGAGAAGAAACTATGAAAGTTAAGGTAAATAAAACTGAAACCTTAAATAATTAAATAAAACAACAAAAGAAGGGGCGGAATCTTTAAATCGCCCTTTCAATGTTTTTAGTAAGCATTCAAATATCAAATTGATGAATAAAAATCCATTGAAATAGACTCTTTCAATCTCGACGATTGACTAATAATAAGTTATTATGATTTCGAGCAAGCCGCTATGGTGAAATCGGTAGACACGCTGCTCTTAGGAAGCAGTGCTAGAGCATCTCGGTTCGAGTCCGAGTGGCGGCATAGCATCTGTAAAAAGATATACAAAAAAAGTGCTCTAAGGAATTTAATTTATGATTTCCATTCCGTATATTTGAGGTATTCTCGTTTTTCATTTTTTTTTTTTATGATCTTTTCAACTTTGGAGCGTATATTAACGCATATATCCTTTTCGGTCGTTTCAATTGGAATTACAATTTATTTAATAACCTTCTTAGTCGATGAAATCAGAGGGCTAGATGCTTCATCAGAAAGGGGGATGACAGCTACCGCTTTCTGTCTAACAGGATTATTAATCACCCGTTGGGTTTACTCGAGACATTTCCCATTAAGTGATTTATATGAATCATTAATCTTTCTTTCATGGAGTTTATCTATTATTCATAAGATTTTTGATTTTAAAAATCATCAAAATCATTTAAGCGCTATAACGGCACCAAGTGCTTTTTTTACCCAAGGCTTTGCGACTTCGGGTTTTTTAACCAAAATGCATCAATCCGGAATATTAGTACCCGCTCTCCAAGTCCAGTGGTTAATGATGCACGTAAGTATGATGGTATTGGGCTATGCAGCTCTTTTATGTGGATCATTATTATCCACGGCTCTTCTAGTCATTACATTTCAAAAAGTGATAAGGATTTTGTTGAAAAGAAAAAATTTTGTAAATGGAAATGGGTCGTTTTGTTTCAGTGAAATCCAATACCTGAACGAAAAAAAGAATGTTTTTCTAAATAGTTTTTCCGCTAGAAATTATTACAGGTATCAAGTGATTCAACAATTGGATCGTTGGAGTTATCGTATTATTAGTTTAGGATTTATCTTTTTAACCACAGGTATTCTTTCGGGAGCAGTATGGGCTAATGAGGCGTGGGGGTCTTATTGGAATTGGGATCCAAAAGAAACTTGGGCATTTATTACTTGGACGATATTCGGGATTTATTTACATACTCGAACAAATACAAAATGGGAAGGTGTAAATTCCGCAATTGTGGCTTCTATGGGCTTTCTTATAATTTGGATATGCTATTTCGGAGTAAATCTATTAGGAATAGGGTTACATAGTTATGGTTCATTTAATTAACACCTATTTGAATTGAAGAAAGGGTTTGATGAATACAAACATAGGACAGCGCGGAGATCGAAACGAAACTTGGTGTTAGTGTAAGATGCCGAGAACCTTTTGAATCAAGCAGTGCGGCGATTCAAAAGGTTCTTACAAATGACTTTGGCGATTGGTGACAATTTTAAAATGATTTTCCTTCTTCTTTTTATTTAACTTAAACTTATTAAATTTAAAAGTAAGAGAAGAAAAAGGATTTCTTTGTTCATTGGATAACGAACTCTTAACGAACTCTTTTTAAAATAATGGGATTTCTTTTTGATTTTTTTTAGTCATGAAAACTATCTACAAAAAAAATTAGATATAATAGCTTCGGCCTTGTCCGCTGATAGTGAGAGAACGAAATCGGGATAAATACCAATACCTATTACGGGTAGAAGAATCGAGATCAAAACAAATAACTCCCGTGGTCCAGAATCAAAAAAATAAGAGTTTGGGACATTAAATAGCTTGTACCCATAGAACATTTGCCGTAACATAGATAATGAATAAATAGGAGTTAATATCATTCCAATTGCCACTACAAAAGTGATTACTATTTTTGCCATTAAAAAAAAATTTTGGCTGGTAATTATTCCAAAAAATACTATAAATTCTGCAACAAAACCACTCATGCCGGGTAATGCAAGGGAGGCCATCGATAAGATACTGAATAGTGTGAAGATCTTTGGAATTGGTATAGCTAGTCCGCCCATTTCGTCTAGATAAGCAAAACGTATTCTATCATAACTCGTTCCTGCCAAGAAAAAAAGTGCAGCACTAATCAACCCATGAGAAATTATTTGTAAAACGGCTCCGTTGAGACCTGTATCGGTTATCGAGCCTATTCCTAGAATTATGAAACCCATATGAGATACAGAGGAATAGGCTATTCTTTTTTTTAAATTCCGTTGGCCGGGAGATGTTGAAGCTGCATAAATTATTTGCACGGTACCTACTATCATGAACCAGGGGGAAAATATAGAATGAGCGTGCGGTAATAGTTCCATATTGATTCGAATCAACCCATATGCTCCCATTTTTAATAAGATTCCGGCTAGAAGCATACAAGTACTGTAATGTGCCTCTCCGTGGGTGTCTGGTAACCACGTATGAAAGGGTATAATCGGCAATTTGACAGCAAAAGCAATAAAAAATCCAATATAGAATATTATTTCCAGTGCCACAGGATACGACTGATTAACTAATGTTTCCAAATTGAATGTTGGTTCATTGGAACCATATAAACAGATACCAAAAACTCCTATTAAAAGAAAAACGGAGCCTCCTGCCGTGTACAAAATAAATTTTGTAGCTGAATAAAGGCGTTTCTTTCCACCCCACACGGCCAGGAGTAGATAAACGGGAATTAATTCTAATTCCCACATGATGAAAAAAAGTAAAAGGTCCCGAGAAGAAAATGATCCTATTTGACCGCTGTACATCGCTAACATCAGGAAGTGGAATAGTCGGGAATTCCGAGTAACTGGCCGAGCCGCTAAAGTAGCTAAAGTGGTGATAAATCCCGTCAGTAAAATGGGTCCTATGGAAAGTCCATCTATTCCCAATCGCCAGTCAAACTCAAAAAAAGTGATCCATTTATAATCCTCTGCCAACTGGATTAATGGATCGTCCAATTGGAAATTATAACAGAATGCATAGGTCGTTAGAAGGAGTTCTAAGACACATATATATATTGTATATCCTCTAGTCACCTTATTTCCTCTATGAGGGAGAAAAAAAATTAAAGAACCCGCGGCTATCGGAAAAACTACAATTAGTGTTAACCAAGGAAAATAATTCGTGGTAAAGACAAGATACACTTGGCCCAGAAAAACCCGTGCTCGAAACTCGAAAATCGAATATATTCGTATTTTTTTGTCTTTTTCGAGTACGGGTTTTTGTCGGTAATCGGTAAAAAAAAAGAAACTGTATTCAAAACGGATTCAAGTGGGTTTTTCGGGAACTTATCAATAAGCTAGACCCATGCTTCGGGTTGTTTCATGCCATAAATAAACTCGAACACTCAAGAAATCCGTTGGACAGGCGGATTCACATCGCTTACAACCAACACAGTCCTCTGTTCTTGGAGCAGAAGCAATTTGCTTTGCTTTACATCCGTCCCAAGGTATCATTTCTAATACATCTGTGGGGCAAGCTCGTACACATTGAGTACACCCTATACATGTATCATAAATCTTTACTGAATGTGACATTGAATCTATCTATTTTTGTTTTGAACTTTTTAATTTTCGATCTAGTCAATTTTGAAATGTAATATTTAAACACCAGATGAATCAATGATTTACCAGAATTTTGCTAATTACTCCACTTCTGGATCAAGGGAACAAAGATACTTTGATTTCTTCCAGTTTCACAAACAGGATCGAAATTAGGGCATATTATATATCCTAAATTGAATTTATGAATATTATGATTTATAAATACTACTTATTCAACAAAGTCGATTGATTGATACGCGTCGATTTTCTGTTACGATAAATTGACGAAACAATAGCTGATCCGATAGCTGCTTCAGCGGCTGCACTAGCTATAACAAAAATTGAAAAAATATCTCCTTTTAATTGTCGACTATCAAAAAAATCAGAGAATGTTACAAAATTGATATTAACTGCATTTAGTATAAGTTCAAGACACATCAAGGCCCGAACCATATTTCGGCTCGTAATCAAGCCATAGATGCCAATCGAAAATAAATAGGCACTCAAAACAAGTACATGCTCGAGCATCATTAACCAACTCCGTACCAATTTCGATTCATTTCAATCTGAACAATAATAAAATAATAATGCAAGTGATTTGGTTGCTTAGAATATACCAGGTACGGAACAAAAGAATCCATTTGGTAATAGATCGAATAAAAAAAAATTCTATTTTGATTTTCTCTTGATCTGTGAATAGTATTCAACTATTCTTTACAAGAATTTAAACAAGAATTTAAGGGAAATGAATGTGATAACACATAATGAATGTGATAACATATAAAAAAGTAGAATTGGGATTTCTGTTCCTAGTTATAAAAATTTGTTATTGACGCGCCACGGCAATTGCACCTATTAAAGCAACTAAAAGAATTATTGAAACGAGTTCAAATGGAAGAAAAAAGTCTGTTGATAAATGAATTCCAATTTGTTGACTATTACTTATCAAATCTTGTTCAATAATCTGGTTGGCTCGTGTAGTCCAAATAATCCCGTACCACGACGTATCTAGAATAGTAGTGATTAGCGACAAAAAAATACTTGTACAAACCAGGGAAGTAAGACCATCGCCAATAGTCCAAAGATTCAACTGAAAATCTTTGAAATAGTCTGAGCCGCTCATGAACATTACAGCAAATATGATTAAAACATTTACAGCTCCCACGTAAATAAGGAGTTGCGCGGCAGCTACAAAATGGGAATTTGATAGAATATAGAATAATGATATACAAACAAGAACCAATCCCAAGGAAAAGGCAGAATAAATTGGGTTGGTAAATAATACCACTCCCAGACCTCCTAATATAAGACCCGATCCCAGAAAAACTAAAAGAAAATCGTGTATTGGTCCAGGCAAATCCATTATATTAAAATCGGAGATAAATAAATCGAAATCTTTTTCATGACCTTATTGAGCCGACCAGGAAAAACTATTTATGAAACATTCTCAATTACAATTCAATGAAATTCTAATCTACTAAGTGGGAATTGATGCGGATACAGTTCTGGGATCAATTTCGTTCTTTTCGTTATTCTAAATGGCAATTTGAAATTGAAGCTATATATAGTTCGAAAAAGCTTCTGTCTATATATTATTTCATTTCAATACAAATTTAGTTGTACTTCTCATCAACCAATCAAAAGTTGGGATTTGGAGTTATTGACCAAGCAAAAAAACAACCTTATCCCTTTATACCAACTATACCAAAACTGAACCTTAGTAATTCGAAATTCAAAAGGTTTAGACGTTTTTTCGTTGAGGCGAATTCAAGACTGTTCGAATTGTAAAATCGTCAATTACTGACATTGGTAAACGACCTAAAGCAATTTGATTATAATTCAATTCGTGACGGTCGTAAGTAGCAAGTTCATATTCTTCAGTCATTGATAAACAATTTGTTGGACAATACTCAACGCAGTTACCACAAAAAATACAAATTCCAAAATCAATACTGTAATTAAGCAATCGTTTCTTTCGAATATCTGTTTCAAATTTCCAATCAACAACAGGCAGATCTATAGGACATACCCGAACGCATACTTCACAAGCAATACATTTATCAAATTCAAAATGGATTCGACCACGAAAACGCTCCGATGTGATTAATTTTTCATAAGGATATTGAATAGTTACAGGTAAACGATTTGCTTGGGATAAAGTAATCATGAAACTTTGACCAATGTACCTTGCAGCTCGTATTGTTTGTTGACCATAATTCATGAAACCGGTTACCATAGGGAACATATTGTGAATATCTATGAATGTTTTGAGTTTATTTCTTTCTCTTGTTTGAGACAAGTAGCGAATATTGTAGTCCTTTTTTTCTTTATCTTTATCTTTATCTTTATAGCGAAAGGAGTTGGGAAGAAGTTGTTAATAATAGATTACCGAGAGAAATAGGTAAAAGAAATTTCCAGCCAAGATTTAATAGTTGGTCCATTCTTAGTCTCGGTAAAGTCCACCTTGTTGCAATAGGAATGAACAAGAACAAATAAGTTTTAGCTAATGTAATAAAGATACCAATTGTCGTTCCAAAGATTCCATCCGCTTTATTTATTTCAACCAGCCCAGGAACAAATATGTCTGGAATGGAAAGATTCGAACCTCCCAAGTAAAGAACTGTTACAAATAATGAGGAAACTAATAGATTTAGATAGGAAGCAACGTAAAATAACCCAAATTTGATTCCTGAATATTCGGTTTGATAACCGGCTACTAATTCTTCTTCCGCTTCTGGTAAATCAAAAGGTAATCTCTCGCATTCCGCGAGGGAAGAAATTAGAAAAACGATAAACCCTATAGGTTGACGCCACAAATTCCACCCCCAAAAACCATATTTTGATTGCGCCCCAACTATATCAACCGTACTTAAACTGTTAGATAATCATAGTCGGTGGTAACATTACGGTTTCCATCGCTATTACAAAACCGTACATGAGATTTTCACCTCATACGGCTTCTCAGGGCCACAAATAAATGTAAGGACCGGACCGGTAACCGGTATTAGTTATTTTGATATGGTTATAGGATGGATAAAGTCAAAATCTAGCGGAGGATCCCCAATTATACCACTGGAATTCTGTCTGCTCTAAGGATAAAAAAACAGTATTTCTGAATTAATCTCATCCTTTACGAATTTCAAATTTTCTGTGTTGAGTAATAACTTAATCAACCCTTCAATAAAATACTCCTTGTAGAAATATCACTAGATATTTCAACCCATCCTTTTTTTTATTACGAAAAAGAATTAGCCATTACACTAGTTCATGAATCATGACGCGAATTTGATTTCTATCAATATATGAAAGAAAGAATAAAAGGATTCTTTTATATTGTAATTGTATTTTTTCTATTTTTTTGTTCCTCTTCTTCTTTCTGAGAGAAAATGGGGCTGAAAAGGGGGTAAAGGATTATTTCGTTCCTGATAGTTATTTCTTTAACTGGCGGATAGGAGCATGCTCTGGATCGGAATTGTGGGGAGTACTGCCTGATCGTTTCTACCAACTTAAAGCCCCAATTAGTATTCTTTTTATGTTATGCAGAAGTATCCTTTTAGATAATTGACATAATCTACATTACTAACCCGTTGTGTGTATTTTGGTGTTCCTTCCTATCCCCCCACTTTGTGTTTTCAACCCCCCTAATATATCTAATCTATATTGTAATACATACAATAGCTAATGAAAAATGAAAATTATATGGGGTTGGTCTTTTAAGCCCGCTTCAAGCTAGGATGATCAATCGACCTGTCTTGGGGTAAGGGGCTTCCTCCACTTTGACTTTTGTTTACTTATCCTTAACGCTTGTACATAGGAAATGAGACTTAATCCACGTTTACTGCGAATTTAGAAGGTGTTTTCTTTCACTCATATATAACTATCTAATTTCTTTTATTAACCTAAAGAGTAAATAAATGAATAAAAAAAATGAGGATTTCTATTCAAGTTCTTTTTTTTCTAGAACGAAAAGCTTAGGTTTTAGCGAATCGCACGTAGAGATATTGATAAAACACATAAAGTTAATGGTATTTCATAACTAATAGATTGAGCAGCAGCTCGCAGACCACCTAAAAAGGAATATTTATTATTTGATCCATATCCTGACATAAGAAGTCCAATAGGGGCAATACTTGAAATGGCAATCCATAAAAAAATACCGATATTGAGGTCAGCTAAAACAAGGTTATAACTAAAAGGAATTACTGAATAACTTAGTAGAATTGCTATGACTGCTATAGATGGACCAATACTGAATAAACTACTATTTCCTCTAGATGGAAGAAGGTTTTCTTTGAAAAGGAGTTTTGTTCCATCGGCTAAAGCTTGAAGAATTCCCAAAGGGCTGGCGTATTCAGGCCCAATACGCTGTTGTATTCCTGCAGATATTTCTCTTTCTAACCACACAATTACTAGGACACCGATTGTGATCGCCAATACATAAATCGAAATAGGGGCAAGCACCCATAGGATCCCATAGACCTCTTGTAGGGATTCCAATCTGGAAAAAGAATTGATATCTTGTACTTCGGGTGTAGCAATTATCATTTCAACGATCAACTTCCCCCATAATGATATCTATACTACCTAATATCGTCATAATATCAGCCAATTTCATTCTTTTAACTAACTGAGGAAGAATTTGCAAATTGATAAAACCCGGGGGGCGAATTTTCCATCTCCAAGGAAACCCGCTTTGATCCCCTATCAGAAAAATTCCCAATTCCCCTTTTGGGGCTTCTACTCTCACATAAAGTTCTTGTTTTGTCAATTCAAAGGTAGGAGAAGGCTTTTTACTAATGAATCGATTTTCAAAAAAATTCCGTTCTGGATCGCTTTCTCTATCAAAGCAGCGGATTTCTAAATTTTCATAGGGGCCTCCCGGAATTCCTTCTAAAGCCTGTTGAATAATTTTTACGGATTCCGTCATTTCACCGATTCGGACTAAATAACGAGCTAAGGAATCCCCCTCTTTTTGCCACTGGACTTCCCAATCAAATTCGTCATAACACTCATAATGATCAACTCTACGAAGATCCCATTTTATTCCAGACGCTCGTAGCATTGGTCCTGATAAACCCCAATTTATTGCTTCTTCTCCACCAATAGTGCCTACTCCTTCAACTCGTTCTAAAAAAATAGGGTTTCGCGTAATAAGTTTTTGATATTCAGCAACCCCTGTTAAAAAATAATCGCAGAAATCCAAACATTTATCTATCCAACCATAGGGTAAATCGGCTGCTACTCCTCCGATACGAAAATAATTATGCATCATTCTCATACCGGTGGCAGCTTCGAACAGATCATATACTAATTCTCTTTCTCTGAAAATATAGAAGAAAGGAGTCTGTGCACCAATATCTGCCATAAAAGGGCCAAGCCATAACAGATGGGAAGCTATACGACTCAACTCCAACATAATTACTCTGATATAGCTGGCCCTTTTAGGTACGCGAATATTTCCCAACTGTTCTGGTCCATTTACAGTTATTGCTTCTGTGAACATAGTAGCTAAATAATCCCAACGGGTTACATAAGGCAGATATTGTATAATTGTTCGGTTTTCCGCAATTTTTTCCATCCCCCTGTGTAAATAACCCAATATTGGTTCACAGTCAATAACATCTTCACCGTCTAGAGTAACGATGAGACGAAGAACACCATGCATTGACGGGTGGTGAGGTCCCATATTGACTATCATAAATTCTTTTTCTTTTTCTGTAGCTAGTATACTCATAGGTTTTTCCTCGATTCATTCTTACATGAATTGTTGAAAACAACAAGAAGTTCATCAACAGTCAAAATCAAATAATTCGAAATTGTTTTTCAAATTTCAAATTAACGATTTTTTGGCTCCCGGATATTCAACTTACTAATTAATTCTTTATAACGTACTCTATTTTTCTTTGACAAATAAGCTAGGAGACGTTGGCGCTTTTCCAAAATTTTACGTAGACCCCTTTGAGATGAATAGTCTTTTCTGTGCAATTCTAAATGTGAAGTAAGTCTCCGGATCTTGTTGGTGAAACGAAATACTTGAAATTCAACCGATCCGCTGTTTTTTTCTTTTTTTTCTTGAACCCTAACCGAGATGAATGCATTTTTTACCATAAAACGAAACCCCTCCCCCTTCCTTTTTTAAGATGAATTTTACTGATCAGTAATAATAATACTAGTTACTTCAATTTGATATACGCAATAATCTTAAGTTCGTTATGAACTTGCTAGAAAATCAATATCAATAATCAATCCAATTTTCAATTTGATTAGGGATCCAAAAGGATGGATATTTCGGCAAAAGAGAAAAATTTGGACCTAAAAAAAGAGTTTCTTGATTCATTTATGGATCTAATTAATATGTTCGCCATTAATTTGGTATCTTGTATCAGACTGGAATGGAAGACAAGACATGTATACATTTCTTTGTTTTCATATCCCAAAATGGGACATGATAGATAGGAAAAGCACACTATTAACGAATTTTCAATCGTGGATACATATGGACCCTTACCATACTGAAACGACTCCCATTATTCGTATTAAACCAATACCGATTCATACAAATTAAATCTTCTAATCGAGAATTGGCCCAAATAAAGAACTTTAATTGAATTAGTTGATTTTTCTCTCTAGCAAGATTTTTGTTTTTATCCAAAACGCGGCCGCCCCCCTTTCCGTTATTAAAAAATACTGGATTTGTCTGCATACCATTTTGATTCTTCGAATTGAAACAAATTAGGGTTCTTAATTCTCTACGACGTTTAGGGAGTAAAATATTTTCAGGAACAAGCAAATCATAATGATTTTTGTTTCTATTTCCAGTCATTTTGTGATGTTTTGCAATGAATTCATCAAAATCTTTTTTATCAACATAGCCCTTTTCTTGGTATCTTTTAGTAATTTTGCGCTTATTCTTATGAACCAATGCAATACCTACGATTTGATATAGAAAAAATTGCCCATCATTTTTTACAGACAAACGACGGGGTTCGATAATAAGCATTCCCCCTTTCGTCAATTCTTTAAGAGCGAAATTCTTCTTAGTGATCAAAATAGGCAGACTAATTTCTCCCCCTTGAATAGAGGCTATAGTAACGTCGCTAGGATTTATTAGTCGAACCAGGTGACAATATACTTTCATATCATTGAGTATTTTTTCTCTGAAAGAAACAGCACCCCACCATCGCAACTGCAAACACAAATATCTTTTTAGGAAGAAATCGAGCTGCACTTCGGTTTCTCTTTTGTATTGCTTTTTCTTTATACGGGTTTTCATGTCCGATCCCGTATAATTTTCTTCACCATCTTTTTCTTGGTTTGAGAGAACTGATCCAAGAATTACTTGCTTTTGTGCATCTGATCTCGGAGTTCCTTGGTCTGCGAGTTCGTTTTCTTCTTTACTTTGATTCGATAATTCAAGATATTCTTTTTGAGTAGGTGATATAAAAGGATCCGCCTTTTTCTTTCCGGTTCTATTTTTCTTACTATTTCCATTAAAATTGAAAAGAAGTAATTTGATTGGTATAATCCAGGGTTTAGTTCTATATGCATTAAAAAGTAGTACAAATTCTGGGAAGAACCAAGATTCCGGGTTTGATATAGGACAACTTAGTATTTCTTCATTCATTCCCATCCAATCCCAAAAGAACCCCCTTTGAGTGGATCGGTTAATTTCTTCATCTTGATGAATTGGAAGATAAAAGGGGGCTCTGTTATTAATTGCATCAATTTTTTGATAATTATTGGACCCAATCCTAGTATTTTGATTACTGCCGGTACCAGTATCCATATCAACCCAGGCTTCCATATTGGCCTTATTTCTAAGACAAAAATTACGAATTCTCCAATCAAAATATTTTCTATACAAGAATTTTTCCATATCCATAATATCATCTTCCCCTAGATAATTATTGATAGAGATACTTCCCAGCATAGCCAACAATTTTCCTTTCTTTCTATTGTAATTCGAATAATACTCTTCTTTATTATTTACTTGGACTAGTGATCTATCAATATACGAGTCTTTCTTATCTTCATACTTAATCGATTTATATGATAAAAGATCATATCTATAGTGTTTTTTAAAATTCGATTTTTGATTACGTAATAGGTCTGCTTCAAAAAAATGTTGTTTTTCGCAATGAGTTAATCCATTTTTTTCATACGAATCTCTTTTAATTAAATCTTTATTTTGAGCCATAGAGTGTTGATTGGCTCTATTTCGCCATTCTTGTGGTACTAATCTAGCCCATTTAATCCTAGATAAATCATATTGATAATGCCCGATTAACCGGCGTTTTCGTGGATTACTTCCAAAATTCCAAAGGGGTTTATGTCTTAATTGGTAATTAAAGATTCCGTGTTTTTCAAAAAACTCTTTTATTTCATTCTTAACAAATAGAGATGTTTCGCGATATTGAAGAACGGGTCTTAAATTAGAAAAGTTCAAAATTGGGACTTGTAATAATTTGTAAAATACATATGCTTGTGATTGTGAAAAAGACGATAAATTACACGAAATCTTTGAATTCTTATTACTAGTCTTAGAAATCTTAGAAATCGATTTTTGGGTAGTCGAAATAATTCTATTTTTATTTGTTTTATTAATTCTTTCGGGATTTGCTTCATTATTGTGGATGTTTTTCTCAATAATTTTCATTTTTGTTGATTCACGAAAAGGGTTTGTATTGATTCTTGGAATAGTAAGGGTAGATAGAAAAAGATTTCTGTATATCTTTTCAATGACAAATTTTAGAAACAAATAGGATTTACGGATTAATCGAGCATTTCTTTTTTTTAATATCCGCCAAATCCTTTTTGATGGGTCTAATATTTTAACAGAATAAGTTGGTTTGTTCGAACTAATATTTGTTTCTTGAGTTAGCGATCCTTTTTTCTTTTCTTTTGTAATTTTATATATTTGATTTATGATTTTGCTTGTTCTATTAGTCAGATCTTTCATTTTTTTTTCGATCCGGGATAATTTCGTCCAATCCATAGATGAAATTTCAATAGACGGTTCGTGAATCATCTGCGTACTTATTATCGAATTTTTTTGAGTTTCCCTGAATTTCGCGATTTCTCTCAAGTTTCTTTTTGAAAGTTCTTTTATTTTTCCTTCTTTGAAATCCCTTAAAACTATAAAAGACTTTTTTTTCAATTTTCTAATTTTTTTTTTTAGTTCTTGAAAAATGGGTTCAAAAAAGGAACGTTGTTTTCGGGGAGAACCGAACGGCATGTCAGTTTCCAGCCCCAAAACTGTTAAAAAACAAAAATCAGTTTCTTGTTCACTTTTTGGATCTTTATGAGAGGATTGTATCGTAGATCTGTGCCAGGGTTTCAGGTGAAAGGGGAATAGGATCTTTATCTGAATACCTTCTATTAACCAGTTTTTCGGAAATTCTCTTTCAGATAAATTAACACCACTATAAGTGCATTTAACATAAATTTCACGATTCCAATCCTTAAAATCCTCGGACCACTCGGGATCGTGGAATAATAGTATGCGAAGCACATTTTTAGCTATTATCACTAACGGTAATATAATATATTTTCTAAGAATCGATTGGATTACTAACATAGAACTTCTTAGTATTCGAGTAAGTAAGCGCTTATCCCAGCCTTCTGCTTGTTTTATACGAACCTTTTCTTGTCTTTGGTATCTTTCGCCTTTGAGCTTCTTTTTTTCTTTTTTATCCAATTTTCTTGTCTTTGCGTTTGTATAATCAGAAAGTTTTTGGTTTTTATTTTTTACCATCCAATTTCGAAGGATTACTTTCATCAGCCGGGAAATATCAAAAGACAAATAAAGGGTTTTGTCTATTCTGTCCAAAAAAAGAGGGGAATGGGCATTTGCTTGAACTGGTTTCCAAATAACGGTTTTACGTCTTTGTGCGCGCATGGAACCTTTGATTATATATCGACGAAAATCCGATTGTTCCAAATAATGGGGCAAAGTCACATCCTCTTTTGTCTGGTGATCAACAGCAACCACTAAACGTTTGGCTTTTCGTGAACGAAATGCATGTTCCCCTCTTACATGTTCGTCGTATTCTCCCAGTTCTTGGTATACATTATCGATTAATTTGTATGACCACCGGGGAACTCTTTTAGTAATTTCTTTTATCGCTTTTTTTCTAATTTTTTGATCATTGGGATCCGTTATAACTGCATCGAATAAAAAATTTAAACTTTTTATTTGGTCTTCGGAATCGATGTGTTCTCGTTCCCGTTCTGTAAATAAAGACCGAACTTCTTCGCTTGAATTTGAAAATGATTTTCGATTAAATCGGTCTATTGTCTGTTCAAATTCGTGATAATCATTAATAAGAATTAGATTGTGAATCTTATTTATCCAAGGCGTTCTTATCTTATTTTTGATATAAGTTGTATTTAGGATTGGGGGTGAAAATAATTTTTTGATTCTTCCACGATAAGGTCCGTTTAATAAAGGATCATATGTTTTAGGTAAGTATTTTTTTTTAGTCTTATCATTACACAATTGAGTCTTTTTTTCGAGTATATCCCGAATAAGAGATCCTTTATCTAAACCCTCAAGTCGATTTCTAAACTCCCTGCTTAAGTTCTTACTTTTTTGGTTATTAGTGTAATTCCAATGTGTAGAAAATTCATCAGAGGATAGTTTTTCGGTTGCGAAAAAATAATTATTTTTTTTTATCATGTACAAAAAAGTTGACAAACTTGCTGGATATGGAAAAGAGATCTTTTCTTTTCCATCACTTCGACATGCATAAAAAAAATAATGTGACATTTCGTTTCGTACAGC